AGCTAGAAGGGCTATTTTAATAGCAGCATCCAAAATGCCTATAAGAACTCAATTTATTATTTCAGGATAAACAGCATAAATGAGTCTTGGGGATGAAACAAAACCCTAGGTTTCTTTTTTTGGACAAACAGTATTTCTTTTATTTTCTTCATCCTTTGCATTGGAAGAATAAACTCAAAAATTTATATGATTCAACCTCAGACCCATTTAAATGTTGCGGATAACAGCGGAGCTCGAAAATTGATGTGTATTCGAATTATAGGAGCGAGTAATCGTCGATATGCTCATATTGGTGACGTTATTGTTGCTGTGATCAAAGAAGCAGTCCCAAATATGCCCCTAGAAAAGTCAGAAGTAGTCAGGGCTGTAATTGTTCGTACCTGTAAAGAACTTAAACGTGACAGCGGTATGATAATACGGTATGATGACAATGCTGCAGTTGTGATTGATCAAGAAGGAAATCCAAAAGGAACTCGAATTTTTGGAGCAATCCCCCGCGAATTGAGACAATTTAATTTTACTAAAATAGTTTCATTAGCTCCTGAGGTATTATAAAATGAGATCCTGATATCTTTAGGATATTGCAAAAGAATAAGAACTAGATTAATTCATAGATTGTGTCTCACGCGTATACCTTGAAAAATTCATATTCATAAACCAATAAAAAAAAAAAAAAAGAAAAACATGTTAATTATATCCAATTTTGAGGCACCAAAAATTTTAGTTCATCATGGGTAGAGACACTATTGCTGAGATAATAACCTCTATACGAAATGCTGATATGGATCGAAAAAGAGTTGTTCGCATAGCATCTACTAATATTACCGAAAACCTTGTTAAAATACTTTTCCGAGAAGGTTTTATCGAAAACGTCAGAAAACATCGAGAAAAAACCAAAATTTTTTTGGTTTTAACCCTGCGCCATCGAAGGAATAGGAAAAGACCCTATAGAAATTTTTTAAATTTAAAACGGATAAGTCGACCCGGTTTACGAATCTATTCTAACTCCCAAAGGATCCCTAGAATTTTAGGTGGGATGGGGATTGTAATTCTTTCTACTTCTCGAGGTATAATGACAGACCGGGAGGCTCGACTAGAAGGAATCGGCGGAGAAATTTTGTGTTATATATGGTAATCCTTTTAATATCCAAATGGGATCCGAAACCTCTTCGTATTTGTAAAAAAAAAAGAAAGGGGGTGAGTTGTCTAATATCGTTTCTCCTCGATTAGTTGATACTTCAAGGAGGCTTTACCTGGAATGAAAGAACAAAAATGGATTCACGAAGGTTTAATTACTGAATCGCTTCCCAATGGCATGTTTCGGGTTCGGTTAGATAATGAAGATCTGATTCTAGGTTATGTTTCAGGAAAGATCCGACGTAGTTTTATACGGATATTGCCAGGAGATAAAGTAAAAATTGAAGTAAGTCGTTATGATTCAACCAGAGGACGTATAATTTATCGACTCCGAAACAAGGATTCAAAAGATTAGGTAGTTTTGATTCAATACGATTCGAGATAAAAAATTTCAAGAAACTTATTTTCTACCAAGAATTAGATTCAGAATTAAGATAAGGAATGACAAATATGAAAATAAGAGCTTCCGTTCGTAAAATTTGTGAAAAATGCCGACTAATCCGTAGACGGGGGCGCATTAGAGTAATTTGTTCCAACCCAAGACATAAACAAAGACAAGGATAAACAGGCTTAACTAAAAGGCCCAGCGTACAAATAAAGAATGGATTTGACATGAAATGGATATATCCATATATTTCTGACTCATATTTATGAGATGATAAAATATGGCAAAAGTTATACCGAGAACCGGTTCACGTAGAAATGTACGTATCGGTTCACGTAAAAGTGCACGGAAAATACCAAAGGGAGTTATTCATGTTCAAGCAAGTTTCAATAATACCATTGTCACGGTTACAGATGTACGGGGTCGGGTGGTTTCCTGGTCCTCGGCAGGTACTTGTGGATTCAAGGGTACGAGAAGGGGGACGCCCTTTGCCGCTCAAACAGCAGTGGCAAATGCTATTCGTACAGTCGTAGATCAAGGTATGCAACGAGCAGAAGTCATGATAAAAGGTCCCGGTCTCGGAAGAGACGCCGCATTACGAGCTATTCGTAGAAGTGGTATACTATTAACTTTTGTACGGGATGTAACCCCTATGCCACATAATGGCTGCAGACCTCCTAAAAAAAGACGTGTGTAGAAATGAAGAGTGAACAAATTTCAAGAGAAACAAGAGAAATAAATCATTCAATCAAATAAAATAAAATATTTTTACTATGGTTCGAGAGAAAGTAACAGTATCTACTCGGACACTACAGTGGAAGTGTGTTGAATCAAGAACAGACAGTAAACGTCTTTATTATGGGCGCTTTATTCTGTCTCCACTTATGAAAGGACAGGCCGACACGATAGGTATTGCGATGCGAAGAGCTTTGCTTGGAGAAATAGAAGGAACATGTATCACACGTGTAAAATCTGAGA